TCCTTTTGTGGGCGAACGACGGGAATTGAACCCGCGTGTGGTGGATTCACAATCCACTGCCTTGATCCACTTGGCTACATCCGCCCCTCTACGATTACTATAATTAATTTTATTTATTAGAAGAAAGTAGAATTTTATAAACTTCTCATGACAAGATAAGGAATTCTATAACTGAAAATGTATAAAATTATATAGAACAATAATACTCAATTATTAATTATAATTAATAATAAAGAAAGAATATTTATTCCTTCTTTTTATGTAATGGAAAAAACAAAAGTCTAGACAAGTACAATACTACAATAAAAAAAATTATCTATATATTCTCTTACGACTACGCAGCTAGGAAGAAATGTAATGAACGAGAGTTGTTGAAACTAGCATATTGGAAGATTAAAAAAATCGGCCAAAATAACCATGAGCAACTACGCTATTATAAGTTTCTTCCTCTTGGCCGAATATGTAACCTTAATTAGCAGATTCTTTTTTTGTGGTTTCCCTGATCAAACTAGATATAAGGAATCGCCAAATACACCAGCTACGCCTAACATGTGAAATGGGTGCATTAAGGATGTTGTCCTCAGCCTGGAATACAATCATGAAGTTTAAAGTACCATAAATTCCTAGAGGCATATCATCAGAAAAACTTCCTTAGACCAATTGGGTAGATAAAGAAAACAGTGACAGTGCTGGCAGCTGAAACAGGAGTTGAATATGCAACAGCAATCCAAGGCCCATACCCAGACGGAAACTAAGCGTCCACTAGAGACCCATAAATATATAATAAGCTACACCAAATAAGAAATGTAGAACAATTAGTTCATAAGGACCACCTTTGTATCACCATTCACCAACGGATACTGTTTCCCAGATTGGGTAAAAATTCAAACCAATAGCTGCAGAAGTAGGAATAATGGCACCTGATATAATATTGTTTCCGTATAACGTAGAGATCCAGAAACAGGTTCAGGAATACCATCAATATCTACTGTAGGAGCAGCAATGAAAAAAAGCAATAATAAATACAGAAGTTGCAGTCAATAAGGTAGGGATCAAAAAAACACCAAACCATCCAATGTATATAAGGCTTGTTATTCAACAGTATAACATGACTTATATATTCGTGTCAACCAATCCCAACTAAATCTATTCTAATTTCTTATAACTAAATTAAGTAGATTGCAAAAATAAAATAGGGATTGCTACACATATAATTTTGATATGTATATGGCAGTGGGTTGCCCGGGATTTGAACCCGGAACGAGTCGGATGGAGTAGATAATTTTTTTTGTTAGTTAAATAAAGAAAACCCCTCCCAAAGCCGTGCTTACAGTTTTCATTGCACATGGCTTTCCCCATATATACATCATTTCCTTATCTCTTAGAAAAACTTTGATTTTAAAAGTAGAATACTCAGTTTATTTAACCCTTAATTACATACTACATCAACATTTCAGATATAGTGAAAATCCAGGAAAAAAATTATATTTCCAAGATCTCAAAATTTGGATTTTTTATTGGTCAGATCATTAATATAAAGAATATCTAAATACCAAATCCTACTTATATATACTCCCCGTGAACTGGAAGAAGCTTTTGAGAACGTAAAAAAGAGAACGTCTTCTTCTGACATAAGAAATTCTTCTAATAATTCTGAGCTCAATCTTTTTAAAAAAGTACGTACAGTACTTTTGTGTTTCCGAGCTAAAGTTCTAGCACAAGAAAGTCGAAGTATATACTTTATTCGATACAAACTCGTTTTTTTTGAAGTTCCACTATGATAATGAGAAAAATTTCTGCATATACATCCAAATCGGTCAATAATATTAGAATCTGATAAATCAGTCCGAACCAGCTTACTAATGGGATACCCTAATACGTTACAAAATTTAGCTTTTGCTAATGACGCAATCAGAGGAATAATTGGAACAAGGGTATCAACTTTCTTAATCGCATTATTGATTAGAAATGAATTTTCTATAATTTGACTCCGTACCACCGAAGGGTTCATTCGCAAGCTTGAAAGATAGCCCACAATTTCAAAGGAATGGTTGGATAATTGATTTATATAAATCCTTCTTGGATAAAACCACAGTGAAAAGTGGCATTGCCAAAAAGTAATAAGGTAAGATTTCCATTTATTCATGAAAAGAGACGTCCCTTTTGAAGACAGAATGGCTTTTCTTTGATACCTAATATAATGGATGCAAGGTTCCTTGACCAACCATAGGTTCGTCTGAAAATCCTTAACCTTTACAAAGACATTCTCAAGACGTTCTATTTTTCCATAGAAATAAATTCGTTCAAGAAGAACTCCAAAAGGTGTTGATCGTAAATGATAAGATTGGTTACGGAGAAAGATGAAAGTGGATTCATATTCACATACATGAAAATTATATAAGAATAAGAATAATCTTTGATGCCTTTTTGAAAAAGAGGAACTGGCTTTCTTTGGAGTAATAAGACTCCTACAATTCCAATACTTGTGTGTGAGAAAGAATCGTAATAAATGTAAAGAAGAGGCATCTTTTACCCAATAGCGAAGAGTTTGAACCAAGATTTCCACATGGACAGAGTGGGGTATTAGTATATCTAATACAAAATTTAAATGTGAAAAATTGTCCTCTAAAAACGGAAATATTGAATGAATTGATCGTAAATTCTGCGATTTTACTATCTTTTTGTTTTGACCTTCTAGACAAGATATTAATCGTAGAGAAAATAGAATTTCCACAATAAAAGTAAACCCCTCTGATATGATTTCAGAATACAAATTTTTATTGTGCGCCCCGACTGGATTTTCGTTAGAATCATCAGGAGAAATAATAACATAATTCTGTTGATACATTCGAGTAATAAATTTTTTCACAAAAAGTAAACTATATTTATTGTCATAACCTAAATTTTCTGATAAAATCGCTCCACGGAAACCACGATCCTGAGCAAATGCATAAATATACTCCTGAAAAATAAGTGGATATATGAAGGCGTATTGCTGAGATCTCTCTAGCTGAAAATATCTTTGGATTTCTTCCATTTAAAAATTGGATTTGAATCAAAAGTAGAAGGTTGGGGGGTTAAAAAATGATACATAGTGCGATACAGTAAAAACAAGCTATTCTAGTTCTAGTAAGAATAGATACCTCGGAGACAGGTAAACTTCTCAACAGACTCTCTCCCTCTTTTTTCCATTTATTTCCTTTAATTCGTCTTCGTCTATGTTATAGGATAGCAAGATGGTTAGAAATATTTTATTTTTAAAACCTAATCAATCTTTTTATTTAGGAAAAAACTTTCTTTATCAATATGCTGCGTCTTTTACACACACATCTTCATTCCATAATATGGAATGCTATTATAGTTAGGATTCATTAAAAAAATATGGAATTCACTCATGGTGAGGAAGTCCTTCCCGTATCAGGCACTAATCCATTTTTAACGATCTAATTTATAATTAGATCAGGAAATTATTCAAATTAAGAACAGAAGTTGGTTATTGGTTACTGTTTCTTTCTAATAATTAATTTAAGCCCTAGAGCCCCTATCCATTTATTCATTCGACCAAACTTTTCCAAGCATTCGAACAAGATTTTGTACCGATCCTAGAAGAATGAAATATCCTCATAACTCTCCATTGATACGACATGTTATTTTTTCCATTTATTCCCTTTCAGGATCAGTCGCGGTCTTAAAAACTTTACCCATGGTATGCAAAAATTCCTCACTTCATCCAAGTGTAAAAGATTCTAGCCACACTTTAAAGCCAAGTACTCCGCCATTGAGTTAGCGACCCGAAGAAAATGGAGATTAAACAAAGCTTCAACTTTAAGGATGTATAGATACAATCAAAATAAATTAAATTCAATTTAGACAAAGAAAGAAAAAAGAAGAGAGATTATATGAGCTAATCAAACCGTTAAGCTAACAAATCTACAAAAAATAGGTTTTCTAAAGGATTTGAAACACAAAATAAAAATGATTAAATGAAAATACAAGAAATTCTCAGATAAAAAGAAAAAATATACAGAATTTTATAAATTGATAGAGCACCTCTTGTGTTATCTACCTTTTTTTAACCAATAAAACCTCTTGTATCAAATATCAAAGAAAGCAGTATTTTCAATGTAAATTTAAAGTAAAAACCTATGGGACAGAACTAAATAGACTTAGTTCACTTATTATATTACGATGAATTAGATTTGTTCGATACACTGTTGTCAATAGAAATGTTGAGAAAAGAATACAGTGAAAAAATATGAAATATTTTTTAGTCGAATAAGATCAATAAACTAAAAACTAAGGTTTTGTCGTTCTAGCCCATCGGATTCGATGAAAACTATGATAAATAAAGATAAATAAATTATGAATACAGCAGTAGCAGCAAAAAAAAGGGGGGCCAAAAAAACCAATAAAATTTATAAATTTTATTGGTTTTTTTGGCCCCCCTTGGCTTGGTATTTCTTTAATTGAATTTAATTTGATTAGACGGAAGTTCCTTAAAAAGTTCCGCTTTCTTTAAAAGATTATGAACAGTTCCCGTGGGTTGAGCACCTTTTTCAAGGAAATATAGAATAACAGGAACATTTAAATAAGTTTGATTTTTCATTGGATCATAAAAGCCCAATTTTCGAAGATCTTTTCCTTCTCTTCGGGATCGAACATCAACTGCAACGATTCGATAGGTGGCTCATTGGGATAGATGTGGATTAACAATACCCCCCCTAGAACCGTATAGGAAGTTTTCTCCTCGTACGGCTCGAGAAAAAAATAATTTGATTCGGAGTTTTGTCTTGTCTATCTATGCAATTCATATAAATTAAATAAATTCAATGACAAATGGTCCTATAAAATCAATTAGAGATTTCAGTCTTTTTTTTTCTTCCTGAAAAGGAAAACGAAACCATTCCTACTCATAACTCAAGTTGGATAACTCTTCCAGTAGTTCAAAGGAAAACTTTTTTAGTCAATTTTATTTATTGAGTCGTCTTTACCCCCTTCTGTTTGTCTAATTTAAAAATCTATTTAAATTCTTTAATCTGATCCAGTTTATGAGACTATCGAGACAATTAAAATGGTGTTTCCTTGTTCTTAGGTCCTTTACTTTATTTTTAATCATTGGGTTTAGACATTACTTCGGTGCTTCTTAATCCTTTCAAAATGGCAGCAACATACCCTATAATTTCTTTCTAGCAAAGAATCCTATGGACAGTTAATTCCCGCGCGATACACTTTGTATTGAAAAAGTTTGACCAATCCCATCCCAACGTTTTTGAGAAACTTGCTCTAATTGGATCCTTTCTATTTCTATATTATAGAAAATATATTTACGAAGTTGTTCCAATTGATTAGTATTAACCCTAGATCCTTGTCCCCGAGAAATAAATTTATCCTTTCTACTCGAGCTCCATCGTACGACTATTTACAACCCAACAAAAAAACGAAGGGTTCAAGTGTAACAGAACAAAACAATGTCGAGCCGCGAACACCCTCATTCCTATACAAATTGAAAATGGTGGGTTTTTTATCCACAACGGACCGTGTCCTTCAAGTCACACGTTGCTTTCTACCACATCGTTTCAAACGAAGTTTTACCATAACATTCCTCTCATTTTGAACCGTTGATTCAATCATGAATAGTCATTGGTTCAGCTGTCCATACACATCGTAATTTAGGCTTTTTCTTCTATAATTATTATATTATATATAGATATGTAGAACGGTTTTTTGAAAAAGTCTTAGCAAGAGAGCATATTTCACTTTTAACATACATATATCACATATATCTATTATCTATATATATTATATATAGATAATAGATATAGAAGAAAATATTATAGAAGAAAATATATAAATTAAATGAATAACTTTTTTAATTTACATCTTAAAATGACTTATCTTATATCTTATTTATCTTATCATAGGATAGATAAAATGATTTTCGACTTTTTCAAAGATTCCACTTAGAAGGACTCATTCAAAATATTTTGAATGGAAAAAGTTTCCTATTTAGGCATCATTATTTAATATTTAATTTGATTGAAGAAAATTGGACAATAAATATCAAATATTCTATTTGCCCCTCATAGGAAGATAAGTTAATTGACTCACCATTGATCCACTTTCAAATAGATCAAAGAAAAGAATTAAGAAATCCCATTTTTCATGAAATGTATAACAAAATAATGTAAGTTAAGTTAAGATTTGGAATCTTTATTCTTTTCATCTGACTACGAAAAAAAATATGGGGAAGGTTTTTCATATCTATCAGATAGACTGAATAGTTGTCACTGTTATAGATTATAGAATATCTATAATCTATAACAGTGAATTGAAATAATTTCAGTTTAAATTAAAATAATGAAAGGATTACAAATCTATTTCACAAAAACCCAAAAATTATTATCATTAAAATAAAATGATACCCACCTTATAAGATAAGGTAAACATTTCCTCATTTTACATTTTCTATGATTAATATATATTATAAATTATAATATAAAATTATAATATATAATGATTTTTGATTGATATGTATTTTATGTATTTTGTTTAACATGGGGTTGGGTAATATTTCAACAATCTACTCTGGTCATAAAGTGAATAAAATAAAAAGGATAGGATAAATTCCCCTCGCCTCAATCGTTACATAGATTCCTCATTTTTAAATTAGAGTCAAACAAAAAATACCTAAATAAAAATAAAACGAGATTCAAAGATAAAAATTGGCTTTATAAAATAGTTCTATATTATATAGAACTTGATCATTTGTTAATGAGATTCTAACAAACACAGAGATAAAAATTAATATGGATTAACAACTCCTATCACTCCCCTACCTTCTTCACCTTCTTCTATGGGAATAACAGAGCATAAAGCGCTGGGACGGAAGGGTTCGAACCTCCGAATAGCAGGACCAAAACCCACTGCCTTACCACTTGGCCACGCCCCATTTGAATTTTGAATCGACGCCAAGAAACAATAATATTGGCGTTGGTTGTTTGTCAACTCTAGTCCAAATATATATATATTGGTATTTGGTATTAGGATTTTGATACATATAGATTATACAAATTATAGAAGTCAACTTAATTTCTTGATCATTACATAGAATTCAATTAAGATATTGTATGTAAAGTATGATTGATTCTATTCTCCTTTGAAAAGTGGAGGATTTTTATGGGGCGGGCTTAAAGAAAAATAAGGATTTTTTGTCTACCTTTTTAATGCATGATTTATTCAAGGAAAAATTCTAACAATTGAAAAAATAAGAAGAGTTTTAGAGTATGAACCCTCGATTCGCACATTAAAATTCTTTGATAGTGGCCATAAATCCAGCTTACCCCCTATTTCCTTCCTTATTTTTGATCCTTTGTTCCGGCGAAAGACCCTAATCCTATCTAATCCTATATAGGTCTCCCATAATATTTAATTTGGTTTGGATATAACCCAAAATTTTGCCTAATGAAAAACAAATGAATTTGTGACAATGCATTTATAGCT